ATGACTGTTTATGTCTCTAGCATGACCACTTGATGAAATGTGGAGGGAAGTGGGGTAAATGGCCGATACTACTGGAAGGATTCCGCTTTGGATAATAGGTACTGTAACCGGCATTCTTGTGATCGGTTTAATAGGCATTTTCTTTTATGGTTCATATTCCGGATTGGGTTCATCCCTGTAGTAATCGGATGAACTGCGGTATAGATATGAAAGCGTAAGAACTTAACGGGACCCTCCTTCCCCCTCGAATTAGAGAAACAAAGAAGGGGGAGGTACCCCGTTAAATTCGTAATAATTAGAATATTTTATCGCATAAAAAAAAAGAAAGTAAAAAATAGGTAGCTCAAATAGCACGAAAACCCTTCTATACTACTAGAAAAAATTCGAGTAGTATATCCTTTTTGTATTCATCAAATCAAAGTTGAAATTTTTTTATAAGTTCATTGAAGAAGTTCTCTTTGTTGTTCAATAAAATTCTCTCTCTTTTTTTGTTTGTCCACTACTTTGTTCTATCTATTATATGCGTAATAGTAAGACAAAAAAAGTTCGGTTAAATCTCCTGAACCTCCCCCCCAAATATCTAAAAAAATAGAAAATTACGCGTCTTTGACAAAGGACATCGCGAATCATTACGATTTGACATTGACACAAGAAAGGGAATTTTACACATCCTTTTCTTGTGTCGAAGATTCGGAAGGCAAAGAATCCCCCCTAGACTCATTTATTCCCTTCATTTATCTGTGTGTTATATTTTATGCTTAGTCTAGTATCTAATATCTAATCGAATTTTCTTCTCGAATAGAAAACCTCTTGGTGCATTCGATAACATTTTAATCTGATAAGAGTTACATAGTCACATCATTACAATTTGGATTGAAAAAAGTCAAGTTCAAAATTCAATCAAAAAGTATTCTGCACAATATACATAGTATGACTAAGAACGTAGTACAACTAATTCCCGGCATCTCGTTGAAAAAAGTATAAACAAAGAAGAGGGCTTTTGTACTTTTTTTATTTCGTGATCATACATAACTATAAACAAACAAGAATTTGGTTCTTGTTATGAACTTGATCTAGAAATTCATTTCGGACAATTGAACCTTCTCGAACTGTTTCTTTTTAAGAACCAAAAAAATTTGTGCTAAAATAACCGATGCCAAGAAGAACAAAAGACCTTGGACGCGTAATGGGTCTTGAAGTACTATTTCTGTATCTCCCTGACCAAATCCACCCACATTAGGATTACTCGTTAATGGTTGATCGAGTTTGATAGATTCGCCCTCTGAAATAAGAAGTTCTGGCCCTGGAGGAATAATATCAACGACTTGACGCCCATCCGAGGCATCCCCTATGGTTATTTCGTATCCGCCCTTTTCTTTTCGTATTATTTTCTTTACTATACCCGCTGCTGTAGCATTATAAACAGTATTGTTACTCTTGCTTCCGTCGGGATAAATCTGACCCCTTCCCCTGTTACCGCCTACATATATGGGATATTTTAAAAAGTGAACATCTTTCTTAGTAGCAGGGTCCGGTGAAAGAATAGGAAAGGTGATTTCACTATATTTTTGCCCCGGAACAGGGCCTATCACAAGAATATTTTTTTTATTTGGTCGGTAACTCTGAAAAGAAAGATTGCTTATTTTTTCTTTCATCTCGGGAGAAATACGATCGGTTGGAGCCAACTCAAACCCCTCGGGTAAAATAAGAACAGCTCCTACATTCAAACCCCCCTTCTTGCCATTAGCAAGAACTTGTTTTAGTTGCATATCATAAGGAATTCGAACAACTGCTTCAAATACAGTATCGGGAAGGACCGCTTGTGGAACCTCAATATCCACAGGTTTATTAGCTAAATGACAATTGGCACATACAATACGACCGGTCGCTTCTCGGGGATTTTCATAACCCTGCTGTGCAAAAATGGGATATGCATTTGAAATGGATGACTGAGTTATTATATATATAATGAGTGATACGGAAATGGATCGAGTAATCTGTTCTTTTATCCAAGAAAGGGTATTTATAGTTTGCATGGTACAATTTTTGATCCCGAAAATTTCTACAATAAATTGGGTAGGTCGCTAGTATAGTTCCCTATCCACTATTCTGCTATTTACTGAAATAATCTTACTGGAATATTGGAGGACTTTCCTGCCTTGGATGGGTAGAACGAGTCAGTACGGTTTGGAATGCTTATGCCCAAAGTACCAAACATTCTAATTGAATTAATATCAGTAGACCTTTTTTCAGTCATTCATTGAATGATAAATCACTACAAGTGATGGGGATACACGATTTAAATAACGGAAAATCCAATATTTCAAAATTGTATCTAGAATGACTGGAAAGGTGGAAACAAGGCCAGATATAATTTGATCGTTATGAGAAAATCCAAAATCTTGGTAGATATAGCCAATCATTAGTTCCCAACCGTGGGGTGAGTGGAATCCGATACATAAATCGGTTAATAAAAGAATAGAAAATGCTTTTATTGTGTCGCTTAGGTTATATAGGAATTCCTGAACCCAAGAGTTAAGAGTAATAAGTTCTTTCTTACCTATAATAGAATAACCACTTAGAATAACGAAACAGATTATATTGGTCGAGAAGGACAAAATTGTATGGATACAATCTTCATTGTGCAGCTTGATCAATTGAATCGTTTCTTTATGGATTCCGATTCCTATACGAAGCTTTTTTAGACGTGTCTCCGGATATTCCTTTATCATCTCGTCCAACAGTAGGAGCTCCTCTAATTCTAGGAATTTTTCTAGAAGACTCTTTTCTGGAATATCATTCAAAAGAGTTTCGGATTGCTTGGTATTCCACCAATTAGTAACCCAAGATTCCAGACTTTTATTAAATGTTAGAAAGCTCCACCAGGGTAAAAAGACTATAGATACAAGAACTAGAAGGGGAATAAATGCTTTCTTTTTTGCCATTTTTTTTTTAGAAATTTTTAATTTAATAAAGTGGCCTCATTCGTCGACTCTACGCGATCTAATATTTTTTATTTTTTTTTTCACCAGAGTTCTATTCCAAGGTATCGAATCATTTTCTTTTTTTTATTTGTGATTCGGTAATTAGTCCTTGAGAATTTTGAAGAATCTTACAAGAATACAGAAATCGAATAAGAGTCCACTTCGAATGCGAAAATGCTAAAAAAGGTTTCCAGCTATTTCAATTGGTCAAATTCGAAGCAATTCCTTCCTTTAGATGACTCCCTGAAAACCCACTTTAGTTTTCGTTAAGGAATTCGGATTTCGAGACAAAAAACTCTCCAAATATTGCAAAAAAATTCGCTGACTACCATAGCACAAAAAGAATTGAGATAATTTTCTGAATGTGATAATCAAAACGTCGGGTCATTCATTAAAGAGAAGAGAACGAAAGAGGGGAGAAAACGACACATCAAGAAAGATAATTAATTTACATGAGCTATTTGTCTCTAACCTATCAATTCAAAATATTGAAACTCAAATCAAAAATTTTCTTTATTTCAAAATGTTTTGGGATGAATCTATCCTTATTTCGATTTGGTGCTAATGAATTGCGTCAAGTGGATTTCCATACGCATAAAATCTCGTTTTTGCCGACAAAAGCAACCCCCCTTTTTTATGTTCCATATAATATACGTTTGCTTTGACTCGACTCGAAGGGATGTTCTGACGAAAATTTCGTTAAGTTATACCATAGATAAAGTTATACAAAAGGGGATTGTAGAGTATTTTCTACCCCCAGCCGAGAATCAGAAAACATTCATTGTTCGGTTCATTTCAAAATACTTCAATCGGTACGCGCAAGAAATAGGCTAATTCAGCAGCTTTTTGTTCCATTTCTCGTGGAGTCAAATTCTCATCAGTACGAGTCAAAGGAACGGCCCCCTGGCCTCTGATTTCTAGATAAAGGACACGACGAGGATAAATACCCTCTTTAAGTTCTATTCTGATAGATTGAATATCATTTATAAGGAATCGGAGGGAGATGCGACGATTTTTTCCCGGAAATCCCCAACGAAAAATACACACTATTCCTTCTTTTTTATCGAATAGATCATAACCACTACCTACATTCCACGAAATTGTGCACCACAAATAGGAACTAATAAAGAGACCTGCGATCCCATAGAAAGACATCACGATCCCCTGTGGGAAAAAAATGATTTGTTGAGAGGGAAATAAAGATATCAAATTCCTACCAAGATAGCTGGAAGTTCCAACTAATAAAAATCCTAATGAACCTAAAAAAAGGATAAAGGCCCAGCAGAAATTACTTGTTTTTCGAGACCCCCTTATAAGTTCTATCCATATACGTTCTGATCGCCAATTCATACTAATCTAGTTGCATTTAATTTTACTTAATTGAATTGATAGAATAACCAAAATGAATTTCACTTATACTTTACTTAAACTTAACGCTATTTTGTTTCTGAAGTAACTCTCATCAACTAGCACTATTCTAATGTGAACCTGTCGGGGTAATTAATAAAAAAAGTTCGATCGAAAATAAGAACGTCCCCTTCATATGACCCCGCCCTAGATATCTACAAGCATCGACTTTCTATTTGAAACATGGACCGACCCGTCTTGATCTATTGATTTGAAAATAGTAAAAAAGAATTTACCCCTATATCAGGTTTCGCATGTCTTGCACTTATGTTCGAAAGAAATCATGCATTATCCCATATTCCACTTTCCAATAAATAGATATCTGTGTTATGACTCAATCAAGTCTAAGTCTTGAAAAAATGTGATTTGGCCTCACCATCCGGCCTAAACAATCTTGTTTTTTTGAACATGAAGAAATAAAGAAGCCATTGCAATTGCCGGAAATACTAGGCCTACGAAAGGAACAAAAATAGAGGGAAGGTTTATATCTGTCATAGAATGGGTACCTCGATTTACTATTTGTACCTGTTTGTTATATTGTTCGAAAATTATCTGAACTGAATTCTATATAATTATACTAATTATATCTAAGTGAGTATAGTATATACTAAGTTCAAGAAATGTAGAACTAACTAAATGAACTGAATTCGCCTTCGACACAAAAAAATATATGTTTGATAATCAACTTTTTTATTCTTCATCTTTTCTTCTTCTTTTGCTCTTGTCTTTTAATTCAATATCAATAAAGAAAGAGTTGCTTACAAAGTCCCGAAAGATTCGTTAGAATTTGATTCAAGAGATATTCTCTTGTTAGTCAAAATAGAAAGTCTTCGACAAGAAATATATTAAGATGCAAAAGGCTATTTTTTTCGAATTTTCCAGATGTAAGAAAGGAAGATAAAATTCGTTTTCTTTGCCACATTTTCAATTTACAGAAGTAAGAATGTTGATAGAATATAGGTTCTCTGATTAGTAATCAGGATATGAAATCAAATAAAAAAATTTATCTGCAACTTTTGATTCTTTATATTCTATATAGTTATAGAATTAGTATGGCAACCGCGAAAACCCCATCCCCATTATTCTATTATGATTGATTCTTTATCATTTGGACTTTGATTGATTACGATAACTAACTACTTTTTTTGCCACAAATAAATAATTGACCTTACTGCTCAATCGAATTTTGATTTAAAGGCAAGAAAGCGTGCAACTGAAATAACTCACTTAGAACGCCTTTTAAAGGATTACGTGGTACAATTGGATCAAATAAACCCTTATCGAATAAATATTCAGCTTCTTGTGAACCTTCAGGTACTGTCGTATTCAATGTTTCTTCAATTACTCTTTTACCCGCAAATGCAATGTAAGCATTGGGTTCGGAAATAATGATATCTCCCAACATACCAAAACTAGCTGTCACCCCCCCAGTAGTAGGGGATGTAAGAATTGATACATAGAATAGCCTTTTATTTGATTGATAATCAAATAAAACCGACGAAATTTTAGCCATTTGCATCAAGCTCAAACTTCCTTCTTGCATGCGTGCCCCGCCGGAAGCACACACTATAATAAGGGGTAGATTTTTATTAGTAGCATACTCAATCAAACGAGTGATTTTCTCTCCTACTACGGACCCCATACTACCTCCCATAAACTGAAAATCCATAACCCCTATTGCTACAGGAATGCCATTTAGTTGACCTATACCTGTTTGAATGGCTTCGGTTAACCCTGTCTCTTTTTGATAAGAATTAATACGATCTTTATAGGGTTCCTCCTCCGAATGAAATTCAATGGGATCCGTTGAGACCATGTCTTCATCTATAGGATCCCAAGTACCTGGATCAATCGAGAGTTCGATTCTCTCTGAACTACTCATTTTCAAATGATATCCGCATTCATCACAAATGTTCATTTTTGACTTCAACAATTTCTTATAATTTAATTCATAACAATTTTCACATTGAATCCATAAATTCCTGTATTTTTTAGTGAACTCAAGATTCTTATCCCTACCATTTGTCTTAGTGGGAGTCTGACTTTCATCAAAAATGTAATTATCGCTGTAATTGTCACTATCACTTAAAACAGAATTATCAATACGCATTTGAGAATGAAGATAACTGTCAATACAACTATTAATGTGATTATTCAAACTAGATTGAGTATCGTACATGTAAAGATCATAATGGGTATCGTTACTTTTCGATCCATTCCCATAACTAGAATTCCAATAATTAGAAACATTTTTTTGGAGTGAACTCCAAAAAGAATGATCATTTTCAATCTCAACAATCTGATTTTCAATATCAAAATAAATGGAATAAGTTTCCCCCTTACTATCCCTAACTATAAAAGTATCATCAGAGATGAAATTCCGAATGTCCCCGATACCGAATAAAAGATCAAAATTCTTGTAACTAGAACCTTTACGCCAACTATGAATGTTTTTTTCTGTATAATTTAGACTCGTATTTTCACTGCTACTGGTATTGTCAATAGGATCAAGACTGCCCATCGATTTACTTAGCCCACACCTATGTTCGAACTCCTCCTTAGACAACATCGAATTAACCCACCATTTTTCCATAGAGCTTTCTTGCCCCCTATTTGTATGAAAAAAAAAATAGATGAATAGTCATTCGATGAAAAGTCATTTGAAATTTTCATTTACTAAAAAAAAAGCCCTCGGATTATTAACGAAAAATGAGTGAGAAAGAAAAGATTATCCTTTGTAAGAATCCGTGTAGCCCTCCACTCTATATGATATAACTTTTTTTTTTCAATTGTAATATAAAAAAACGGAAGAAAAGGACAATATACAGGATGGGTAGAAGGGGCTCTTATACTTGACTGGCTATCCGCGGGCCTAAGCTACGGAATATATATAAGAATACACCAATCCTAGAGATCCATAGGATTAATTGTGGATCCAGCACAACCAAAGAAACTTTTGAGTTTTTTAGTTTTCGATTTTTTATTTAGGATTTTGCTTGTAGATCTAAGATCTATGCAAAACTTGTATTCGGCCCAATCTTTTACTTTTAGTAAAAGGATTGAGCCGAGTTTAATTACAATTCAATTTAAGAGACCGACCAGTAATTAC